TTGAGTCCTCCTCTTTCCGGACAACACATACAAAGAGACCCGCCAACAGTCAAGTAATTAGTGAACCTATGAGAGACGCTTATAATTAGTTTCTTTCTCTTCTATCTCTCATCTATCTATCTATTTTTTATCTATCTATTTTTTCTTTAGTTATTCACTAGAGCAATTATGATCTGGAAGTCGATCCGGGGCAAGTGTTCGGATCTATTATGACATATCCATGAGGCGCTCAACGGACCTTTTTAATCTTATAAAACCTTTTTCGGACTTTACTTACATTGGTGCAAAAACAATTTTTTTGTGCAACCAGTGTATTGTATTCATATCTTAATTAGAAGTTCCGAGATGGAGTTTTTTTTGTCTTACATAGGTAGAACAAACAATATTACTCTATCCCAAATCACGTGAGCATTCATTACTAAGGGATACTCCAGTATCGATATTTAGTCATTCGAGGGGTTTTTATTAGTTTTAGTAGAAGCAGAAAATAAAATATATATATATATTTTATTTTGCTATATCCGTGTATTACTTATCCTTACGAAATATCAGACAAAATAGAACGATTTTAGAAAGGATATAATGAAATTCTTTGATTGGTTTTTCCCAGAGAGAGAAATGATCCGTTTTATTTGACCGATGGGTCCAACAAAAACAAACAATTACACAATTAAATTAACAATTACAATTAAATTAATATTTTAAAATATTTAAATATTCAAATTGAATAGAAAATCGAATTTAATAATTTAAATGGTAAGGTAATTTATTTAATTAAATGGATTTAATAGAATAAGAATAGAATTTATAGAATTTAATAGTAATAGAATTTTCTAATTTCTAATTCGAATTTCTAATCCTAAAATAATAAATAAACAGAGAGCTCTTGTTCTTATTCGAAACGCCTCGTGATCTTTAACCAATTCTGCGCTTCAATATAATTACCAGGAGTAAGCGCTATAGCCTGTTTCCAATACTCAGCGGCTTGATCGAACCAAGCCTCCGCTATTTCAGAATCCCCCTGTCGAATGGCCTGTTCTCCCCGGTCGGAATAGGCGGGTCAATTCCTTCCCTTAGAACCGTACTTGAGAGTTTCCTACCTCATACGGCTCGGCAGTCAATTCTTTTGGTGTCCCATTTTTTTACCCTACCATATATCCAATTGAATGAGATTTCTCATAGATCTATCGATTTGTCTCGGGTTAACCAAAAGAGGTTAATTACATGAGTTTCAAACTTTAATTTGGATTAAATTAATAATAAGTTTTATCTTTTCTCCCACCTTCAGAAAAATAAAGCATAGGCGTTTCGGGACTATCGTCCGTTAGATTTTTCTGAAAGGTAACTATCTCGGTTTCATATCATATAGAAATTTATATAGAATCCTTGAAAAAGACTTCTTCCTCATAAAAAAGACTTACTGTCTTTGGGATCTGATGCTACACCGCTGCTCAATAACTTAGGGGATCGGCTCTATTACATAAGTTGATTCCTAATTTTTATCTCATATCATGACATAAATAAGCAGTTCTTATTTATTGTATCGGCCCAAAACCTCGCTAATTGATCTTTACGGTGCTTCCTCTATCAATTAGATCCTTTATCCATAGAATAAAGTATCTAAGCATATATATTTCTTCATATTTCGACTTCTATGAAGTTTCTTTTTTTGTTACAGCTGATAAAAATCGTTTTTTAGACGATGCAATATGTAGAAAGCCTATTTTTTTTTCTAGTATTTTATTTACTAGCGTATTTATTTACTAGCGTATTTGCTCTTTCTTTCCTTTTTTTATTTCTATAGTGGAGATAGTCGCACGTAATGACAGATCACAGCCATATTATTAAAAGCTTGTGGTAAGAACGGGTTTCGTTCTAGTGCTCGAAAATAATATTCTAAAGCTTTTGTATGTTCTCCGTTACTTGTGTGGATAAGGCCTATGTTATAGAGTATATAACTTCGATCATAGGGATCAATTTCTAGTCGCATAGCTTCATAATAATTCTGTAAGGCTTCCGCATAATTTCCTTCGGATTGAGCCGACATCCGTTACGGTCGTCATTCGATTCAAAGAATTCTCCGTTCCAAAACCGTACGTGAGATTTTCACCTCATACGGCTCCTCCTTTATGTGCATAATGAGAATAATCCATGGAATTAAAAAAAAGGTCGAAATATTGTCATTATGAACTGAGCGGGGCTAATGTTTTTACAAGAAATCTCTAGCCAACCCTCTTGCAAAAGATCTTTTCTTAACATCAAGCGTGTTCGTACTAGATAAAAAAGTAAACTCCAACAATTTCTTTGTTCTCAACGCTCCTAAATTTCCAGGAATTAGTCACTTCAACAATCTTCGATGGTTATATGGGTATCCAAAGTACGAACAAGATGGATGTTTGTTGTCCCAACCATTTCTCTTAGTTCCGATCCCGATAAGGAAAAGGAATCATTTATAACAAAGTTTTCGTGTTGTTGATTCCTAGGTGTAGTGCTTCTTCCT